TAAAGAAAGTGAAGCCGGTGAAACCCAACCTATTTTTGAAATACACAACTCGCACACACTCCCTTTCCAAAAAAAATCAATACACCCAGTACTACGCTTAGATTTATTGGATTTGTTGCTAAAATATCGGTATTAAACTCGAAACTTCCAACGGATGGCCGGTGCCCCATGGAAACAAAAGAATCGGTTATATTTATCATATGCTCCCCTCTTATAGATAGGACTAACAAAGAACAGAGTTCTTTTTGTATCACCCCGCTCGCCCCCTTTTTTTTTACATTTTTATTCTACGATGAAAGAAAAAATTAAACAAAAGGATTTGCAAATAAAAGAGCTAATGCCACGACCAGTCCATAAATTGTTAAAGCTTCCATAAAAGCCAGACTAAGCAATAAAGTACCTCGTATTTTACCCTCTGCTTCTGGTTGTCTCGCAATACCTTCTACAGCTTGGCCCGCAGCAGTACCTTGACCAACCCCAGGTCCAATAGAAGCAAGCCCTACAGCCAATCCAGCAGCAATAACGGAAGCAGCAGAAATAAGTGGATTCATGGTAAGTTCCTCGTAAAAAAAAAAAGAAATGGTTAATGATACAACCAACTAAGAAATTAGTACTTATCCTTATCTACTTCTTTTTCTACTTCTACTTTGACTATTTACTTTACTACACTTATTTTTTTTTCTTTTTATTGATCTTTATCGTGAAAATGGATCAAGTCGAAATAGAGAAAAATTCAAAAGAGAAATCATAATATTACTGAATTATCAAAACTACTTCGATATACCGTTTTTAGTTTCTACCCATGATAGAGTTTTATGTAAAAAATATTGAGTCATTGCGTTTTCTTGCTTATAAACTCTTCTATCATTCAATTCACAATCACAGACAAAATAGAAAAATAGAAAAAGTACTTATATTGGAATCCTTATAGATGCAGTGGGCTAGAAAAAAAAAGATAGGGATAATTCCTATCTAACTAGTAAATAACATATACCCTTTTTATTTCATAACGTAAATTACCCGCAATTTTTATTCTATTAAATCGTATTCTCTTCGAAACATATACAAGGATTGATACTCATAAACATTACATATATTATATATATATGTAGTAGGACCTCTTTCTCTTTCAAATTATGCAATATCATCTATCTTTCTATATATATATACATAGATACATATATGCATATATTTGCATTTTCTTCTCCAACCCAGTGAATTATATTGAACCTCGCATTACTTAAATTGGGATAAGCTTCAAAAAAGAATATTTTGAAAGTTAGTCAATGATGACCCTCCATGGATTCACCTATATAAGCCGCAGCCAAAGTTGCAAAAATAAGAGCTTGAATACCACTTGTAAATAATCCAAGAAACATGACGGGTATAGGAACTACCGAAGGCACTAAAGAAACAAGAACAACTACTACTAATTCATCAGCCAATATATTCCCGAAAAGTCTAAAACTAAGAGATAAAGGTTTTGTAAAATCTTCTAGGATATTAATTGGTAAAAGTATTGGAGTTGGTTGAATGTATTTCCCGAAATATCCCAATCCTTTTTTGCTAAGACCCGCATAGAAATATGCCGCTGACGTGAGTAAAGCTAAAGCAACAGTAGTATTTATATCATTCGTGGGCGCGGCTAACTCCCCATGGGGTAACTTTATAATTTTCCAAGGTAAAAGAGCACCTGACCAGTTAGAAACAAAAATAAATAGGAACATCGTTCCAATAAATGGAACCCAAGGACCATACTCCTCTCCAATCTGAGTTTTGCTCAAATCTCGAATAAATTCAAGAACATATTCGAAGAAATTCTGACCGTCGGTCGGAATGGTTTGTGGATTCCGAACAACTATGATGACTGAACCTAATAAGATAGCAATTACAACCCAAGAAGTGATAAGTACTTGGGCATGAATTTGTAAACCTCCTATTTGCCAATATAAATGTTGGCCTACTTCTACACCTGATATATCGTAAAACCCTTTGAGTGTTTTAATGGAACATGGTATAACATTCATATTGTCCTATAACAGAAATCAAACTTCAAAAAAGGAATTATTTTTATTCAACCATCTCTTTCTTAATTAATCTACGTTGATTCATGAATTTCAGTTATGAATCGTATATTTAGGATGCCTGGAAATCACCTAAAAAAATACCAATCATTTTATCTTTTTTATTCAATATTATTCAATATTCAAAACCACTCCAAAAAAAGCAAACCAAAATAGTAACAATCAAAGAAAGTTCACCAAAAACGAACTCATTGGATTCTCAATTAGAAGATAATCAACCCTTTTTTATATAACTAGAACGGCCCTCACAAATTGCAGATACTAATTTGGTAAGAATCAATCGAATCGAAGCTATAGCATCATCGTTGGCCGGAATAGAAATATCTGCAAGATCTGGGTCACAATTTGTATCAATTAAACAAATTGTTGGAATACCTAAAATGACACATTCTCGAAGAACCATATATTCTTCTTGCTGATCAACGATAATTACAATATCGGGCAATCCCGTCATATATTTGATCCCACCCAGATATGTTTGCAAGGTAGATAACTTTCTCTTCAACATTGCTGCATCTCCTTTAGGAAGACGATTGAGTTTTCCCATCTTTTGTTCTGCTCTTAAGTCCCTGAACTTCTGAAGTCTTGTTTCTGTAGTAGACCAATTTGTTAACATACCCCCAAGCCATTTTTTATTAACATAATGACATCGAGCCCTTATTGCTGCCGATGCTACTAAATCCGCTGCTTTCTTTTTGGTGCCAACGATTAAGAATTTTTTCCCCCTACTTGCTGCATCAAAAACTAAATCGCAGGCTTCTGATAAAAAACGAGCAGTTATAGTAAGATTTGTAATATGAATACCTTTACGCTTTGCAGAGATGTAAGGAGCCATTCTAGGATTCCATTTCTTAGTACCATGACCAAAATGAACTCCTGCTTCCATCATTTCTTCCAAATTGATGTTCCAATATCGTCTTTCCATTTTCCCACACTTTCTCTATGTTTTGTTTTTTTTTTTCAAAGAGATTCAGTACCCTGTGAAATAAATAATTGTTCCGACGGAACCTTCTACCAGGATTGACCATTGATCTACAACCCAAACCATCAATTTCATTTCATTCTTGATTTTTTATTTCATTGATTACCAAATACATAATCGGACCGGAGAGTTCAAGTAAAAAAAATAACTTCTTGTTAGGAATTACTAAATTACATTACGTAAATGATTGGTTTGATGTCTCATGGAAATTGTTTGGGCCACAAGAACAAAATAATTCTCTATGGTGTAACAAAATATCTCTCATTTCCAACTCGAATATATTCTTTCTTTTTATTTTAAAATGGATGTTTTTGTCTTGCTTTAAACGATGTACTAATTTTTTGAACCCGGTACCGACCGGTATAATCCCCCCCAGAACAACGTTCTCTTTCAGGCCTTTCAACCAATCAATACGACCTCGTAGAGCAGCTTTTGCTAAAACCCGAGCAGTTTCTTGAAAACTAGCTTCGGATATGAAACTTTGAGTATTCAGAGATGACTTCGTGATTCCCAATAAGATTGCCCGATAACAAATTGATTCGTCCAAAATGCGCCCTGCTCGCTCTGCTCGCAACAATCCAATTAATTCCCCAGGTGAAAAAACATTAGACATTCCATCTTCTGAAACCAACACTTTTGATGTTACTTGACGTACAATAATTTCTATATGTCTATTATGGATCTGTACCCCCTGGGATCGATAAACTTTTTGGATCTTATTAACCAAAGAGATACGACTTTGGGTTATGGTTAATTCAGCTCCAATCAAGAATCCCCAGGGGATTCCAAGAATCCTTCGGATACGTTCGTCCCAGCCTTCAACTCTCCTTTCGAGGTTCATCGATATTGAATCAATTGAACGAACTTCTAAGATTTGTTCCACTTTTGGAAGACCTTGCGTTATGTCACCGGATCTCGATTTTTCATATATAAATGTAATTAATGTATCTCCTTCATAAAAGGTTTCCCCATAATGGCCGTGAACAGTTGCTCCTGGAGTGACCAAATAGGGCTTAGCTGATCTTATAACTAAAGAGTCAACATGAACAATGAAAATTTGACCAGATTTTTTTATGCGTGATCCATATTTCAATAGACATACATTTTCACAAAGGAATTGTCCAAGGCTAATTATTGTCCATCCCTCTTCAGAATAATCGTGATGGAGAAAACACCAATTCAAATGGAATAAATTCCAAATGGTGTTACTGCATGGATAGGGATTATAAATCCTCCTATTTTCATCTAGGAAAAAGTATTGAAATGGAAGTACTTGAAGCACTTGGAAAGTCTGTTTAAAATTTTTAAGTGACAAATATTTCTTTAAAAAGACTTGATTAGAAGTTCTTAAATAGGAAGATGAACAAAAATTCACTATTTTAGGCACAATAGTACCTAAGGGACCCAACAAATCCCTAATTGGAATCGTGGGATCCGCTTCTTTTGTCGCATTATTATATCTCGAAGTATTGAAGGGGCCCATTCGAAAACAATTAGATGATGACAAAATTATGAAAGATTTGTATTCCTTATTTCGATTCAACAACGTACCAAGGGTTACCCGATGTTGGGGAAATGATTGAATCTTCGCCTTGGAATAAAAAGGATTGATATGGGTACGATCTAATCCACTATTGGAAATCAATATCGAACCTGCCGTATCATACCTTTTTACGGTATACGAAATAGTGGACTTTACTGACTCAATTCGTAGGAAATCACGAAGCATATCTTTTGCCCTTATTTCAACAAAAAAAACATGAATCTCTTCTTCTATAGAACCCTTTTTTTCTTGGTCCCACTTCAATACTAAGCAAGCCCGAACTAATTGAATACTTGTGTGAGAAATTCCTCGAATTGACTTGCCATTTCCATAAAGTATATAATTGACAATTCGAAGTTGGACATTATCTTTTTCCTGCAAGAGATCCTGAGAGAAAAGTGTTGCTAAATTTATCCCATCAGCTATTTCATATGTGATTACGGGCCGAACCAAAACAAAATGTTTTTTTTTTGTAGGTGCGATCCGTTGGACATAGACCCAATTTTTAAATTTTTTTGATCCTTTATAATTTTTTTTTTCCATTCCTGGTGGTATCAAAATACCGCTGTGCCTAGATATTTTATCCATCTCTCCAGGAAAATGAATATCTCCAGAAAAAATTTTAAGTTCCATACTTTTTTTTTTTCTCTCTACTCGGACTAATCCGCCTACTCTACTTCTTGTATTTAAATTTAAAGCAAGTCGTGTATCTACTCCAACGATACTATTGTTCCGGACCATTATGGGCGAAGATCCGGGTAAGATATGCACTTCCTCGGGAATAAAAAAAAATTGATCTACTTTCATTTGCATTTGATATTTCGAACTAAATTCTTTTGTTCCTCGATACTCAATCAAATCCTCTTTTTTTATCATTGAATCTACTTCGACAATCCCATATTTAGTAATTCCCGAACTGTTTCTTCTGTATCGCGGATCATCAAAATAAGCAAGAATACTATTTTGACGTAAAATACCATTTTTAGGTATTTTCATCGAAATACCAAAACAGGGTATTAGTTTCTTTTCTCGTTCTTGATCATATTGTAAGGGAATCACGAATCTATTTCTTCGCTTTTTAGACAAGGAATCATCGTAATTATCTTGACGAATAAAAGTAGAAGGATCTATGAGATTCCAATGACCATGAGATATGGTTCTATAAGGTTTTGAATAGTCAATAATTTCCCTATCTTTTTTAATAAAAGTATCCAACAATTTATGTCTTACTTGATCATTAGCTTGATCATTAGTAAGTGAGAGATCAAAGATATATCTTTCTTCAACAGAAAAAGAGTTAGCATTCATTTGATCTTGATCCTTGTGGAGCGAAAAAGACACTATATTGGGTCTGCATAGACCTCCTGCTAATATCCATAAATGACTTGTTTTTGGTAATAGATGAATATTACTATATGGATATTCAGGCGCATGATAGCCATCAGTACTCCAGTGCATTTCTCCTTCTGACTCAGAATAAATATGTTTTCGAACCCTCTCTTTAAAATGAAAAGTGGACGTTCCAGCACGAATCTCGGCAATAACTTGTTCTGATTCTACATATTGATCATTTTGAACTAAAATCAAACTCTTTGTTGGAATATTCACATTATGTAGAATATCTCGACTCTCAATAGTTATATACAAGTCTATAAAACATAAAAAAGCAGGATGCCCATGACGGGTACGTGTGGGATGAACCAAATCCTCATCAAATTTTATTTTTCCATTAGAAGGGGCTCGTACATGTTCGGCAGTACCACCTGTGAATACTCCGCCGGTATGAAAAGTTCTTAGTGTTAGTTGAGTCCCTGGTTCCCCAATTGATTGACCCGCAATAATGCCTACGGCTTCTCCCAACTCGACCAGGTCACCATGAGTGGGGCTACGGCCATAACATAATTGACAAATCCAAGATGTACTCTTGCAAGTAAAGGGAGTTCGAATATATATTGGGTGTGCTCGAAAAGTTATGAATCGATTTACAAGCCCAATTCCAATATCTTTATTTCGAGTGGCAATGCATCGTAGGCCGATATATATATCGTCTGTTAATACACGACCGATTAGTGTTTGGACAAAAATTTTTTCCGTCATCCTATTTCGAGGACTCACGGAAATACCTCGGATAGTACCACAATCCGTTCTACGTACAAGAATGTGTTGAACTACTTCAACAAGTCTACGCGTGAGATATCCAGCATCTGATGTTCGTACAGCAGTATCTACAACTCCTTTGCGGGCTCCGTAGCAAGAAATTATATATTCTGTCAAAGAAAGCCCTTCGCATAAATTGCTTTGAATGGGTAAATCTATCATTTGTCCTTGAGGATCCGACATTAATCCTCTCATACCTACTAATTGGTGTACTTGAGATGCATTTCCTCTAGCCCCCGAAAAGGACATTAGATGGACTGGATTAGAGGGATCAGTCATCCGAAAATTAGGATTCATTTCTTGTCTCAAATATTCACTTGTAGCATACCATATCTCGATGGATTGACGTAATTTTTCTACCACGTGTACATTCCCATAATGATGGTTTTTTTCTAAAATAAAAGTTTGTTGTTCAGCGTCTTGAACTAACCATCCCTTAGAAGGTATTGTTAAAAGATCATCAATTCCCAATGAAATAGATGTAGCAGTGGCTCGCTGGAAACCCAAAGTCTTTACTTGATCCAGGATATGTGATGTATATGCCATTCCGAAATGATCTATTAATCTGCTAATAAGTCGTTTCATAGCAGTTCCATCTATCACTTTATTGTGAAAGACCAGATCGGTCCGTTCTGCCATAAGGACCTCCATATTCTGCTGAGTAAGATTCCACAATAGACCTGGGTCAGTGATTTGAAAACTTCCTTTCCTAAATCTTGATTCACACAGAAATT